CGTAGTGGCTCCGTTCCATGCCTCATTTCATAGGGAAGCCCAAAGTGGCTCTATTTCATTCTATTTCACTTCCTAGCACTTCCTATCATTTAATATCCATCCCTTTGGTCTTATTGACATAAGAGATGTCATTTATAGTCTATCTCTTTCTATATATGGAAAGTCAAGAAATTCTCATCGAAACATCGAGAAATTGTGCATATAGAAAACTCTAAAGAAAGAAAAAAAGGAGACCCATGCCATGATTTTCAAATCTTTTCTACTTAAGTAGTCTAAAGTAGTCTAAGTTTCTCGATGAGGATAATTAATTCGGTCGTTGTGGTCGGACTCTATTATGGATTTCTGACCACATTCTCCATAGGTCCCTCTTAGATCTTCTTTCTCCAATCTTGGGTTAGGGAAGAAGGAGATATTCGCGACTACTGGCGGTTTCATTATGGGGCAGCTCATGATCTTCATATCGATCTATTATCCACCTCTGCATCTATTCTTTCTTAGCTAAACGGGTGGAAGATCCATCCAATTTGGTTATATCATGGACTCGAAAAACGGATCTGAATGTGACTGAAATGCACGATCTTCACAGGTATCACTTTTCACGATACCTAAACCTAAAAGGTGGAATAGCGATTTTCGAACCATTTCCTATAAGAGAATGGTTTCCATTACTTTGAGAAATAGATTCTATATCAAACTATAGCTATTGCATTAAAGAAGAAAAGAAACTAATAGAAGTCGAAGACGCGGAATGGTAGTGAATAGAGAAAAAGATTCTTCTGATTTTCTTGTTCCTGAAAATATTCGATCTATCTCCTAGACGCCGTAGAGAATTGAGAATTTTCATGTCTTTCAATTCTCGTACTCGTAATTGGAAAGTTACGGAAGGAGATCCATCATTTTGCAATGAAAACAACATAAAAAACTCTGGACAATTTCGAAATCAGACCAAGCGTCTTAATACATATGCAAAAAAATTCATTATTGGCCCACCATTGATTACAAGATTTAGCTTTTATGAATCGCTATTGGTTTGATACGAATAATGGCAGTCGTTTCAGTATGTTAAGGATACAGATGTATCCACAATTCATTTAGAGTTACTTAATAGCCTATTTCTTATACTATATCTCTATCCCGTGAAATTCTCGAGCCCAAAGATGGATGCATATGCTGTGTTTCATTTTGCTAAATGATATCAATTAAATGGTATATCAATTCTATAAATTGGATATAGCAATAAATAAATCAGCAAAATTCTTTTATTTTAGATAGAAGAAACATTTCTTCTATCTAAAATAAAAGAATGTACCCTTCTATCCAAATCCAATTTGCATCGATAAAATAAATCCAAATTCCAGATTCCAGCAGTAGATGAATAATTGCAAATTTTTGTGTGTACGAGATTAGAATAACTTAAAAATAACTGACATAATTTTTTATTTTTCCTGATCAGAAAAATACATGAAAAAGAAAGGAGGTAGAAAAATTTGTTGATTTATGGTTAAAGAAGAAAAACAAGAAAACAGGGGTTCTGTTGAATTTCAAGTATTCAGTTTCACCAATAAGATACGGAGACTTGCTTCACATTTAGAATTACACAAAAAAGATTTTTCATCGGAAAGAGGTCTACGAAGACTTTTGGGAAAACGTCAACGTTTGCTGGCTTATTTGGCAAAGAAAAATAGAGTACGTTATAAGAAATTAATCAGTCAGTTGGATATTCGGGAGAAGTAATTTAATCGTTCGAATTTTTTTCCTATTTTATTAGTAGTCTTATAGTAGTCTTAGATTTTGCATTTTGATGAGCCTCGTTTTGAGGAATTCATGGAATAATCCATTTTCATGGAATAAAGAATAAGAACAAGGATATGAGTCTATCGCTTAAAAGAAAAGATCTCATGATAGTCAATATGGGTCCTCAACACCCATCAATGCATGGTGTTCTTCGACTGATTGTTACTCTCGATGGTGAAGATGTTATTGATTGCGAACCCATATTAGGGTATTTACACAGAGGAATGGAAAAAATTGCGGAAAACAGAAGTATTATACAATACTTGCCTTATGTAACACGATGGGATTATTTAGCTACTATGTTTACAGAAGCAATAACGGTAAATGCACCAGAATTCTTGGAGAATATTCAAATACCCCAAAGAGCCAGCTATATTAGAGTAATTATGTTAGAATTGAGCCGTATAGCTTCTCATTTGTTATGGCTTGGACCTTTTATGGCGGATCTCGGGGCACAGACTCCTTTTTTCTACATTTTTAGAGAGAGAGAATTGATATATGATCTATTTGAAGCTGCTACAGGTATGCGAATGATGCATAATTACTTTCGCATCGGAGGGGTAGCTGCCGATCTCCCTTATGGATGGATGGATAAATGTTTAGATTTCTGTGATTATTTTTTACAAGGAGTTGTTGAATATCAACAACTTATTACACGGAATCCCATTTTTTTAGAACGAGTTGAAGGAGTCGGTTTTATTAGCGGAGAAGAAGCTGTAAATTGGGGCTTATCGGGACCAATGTTACGAGCTTCTGGAATACAATGGGATCTTCGTAAAATCGATCCTTATGAGTCTTACAATCAATTCGATTGGAAAGTCCAATGGCAAAAAGAAGGAGATTCGTTAGCTCGCTATTTAGTACGAGTCGGTGAAATGAGGGAATCCATAAAAATAATTCAACAGGCTGTAGAGAAAATTCCAGGAGGACCTTATGAGAATTTAGAAGCCCGACGCTTTAAGAAAGCAAAGAATCCCGAATGGAATGATTTTGAATATAGATTTCTTGGTAAAAAACCTTCGCCCAATTTTGAATTATCAAAGCAAGAGCTTTATGTAAGAGTAGAAGCTCCAAAAGGCGAATTAGGAATTTATCTGGTAGGAGATGATAGTCTTTTCCCCTGGAGATGGAAAATTCGTCCACCGGGTTTTATTAATTTGCAAATTCTTCCTCAGCTAGTTAAAAAAATGAAATTGGCTGATATCATGACAATATTAGGTAGTATAGATATCATTATGGGGGAAGTTGATCGTTGAAATGATAATAGATAGGGTAGAGGTAGAAACTATCAATTCTTTTTCGAAATCGGAATTATTAAAAGAAATCTACGGACTTATATGGATTCTACCCATTTTGGCCCTCCTACTGGGAATAACAATAGAAGTACTCGTAATTGTGTGGTTAGAAAGAGAAATATCCGCATCGATACAACAACGTATTGGTCCTGAATATGCTGGCCCCCTGGGACTGCTTCAAGCTATAGCAGATGGAACTAAACTACTTTTAAAAGAGGATATCCTCCCATCCCGAGGAGAGATTCCTTTATTTAGCATTGGTCCCTCTATAGCAGTCATATCCGTTTTATTAAGTTTTTTAGTTATCCCTTTGGGATATCGTTTTGTTTTAGCTGATCTTAGTATTGGTGTTTTTTTATGGATTGCGATTTCAAGTATTGCTCCTATTGGTCTTCTCATGGCAGGATATAGCTCAAATAATAAATATTCTTTTTCAGGCGGTCTACGAGCGGCTGCTCAATCTATTAGTTATGAAATACCATTAACTTTTTGTGTACTAGCAATATCTCTACGTGTGATTCGTTAAAATAGGATCTTTTTCCTCTAAAATACATTGAATGCTTATCTTTCTTTGCTTATTCTGTATTCGCGTTGGTAAGTTAAACTCGATAGCTATATGAGTGAAACAAAACAGCTTATTAATTTGTAGTAAAAATAAAAAATCTCATTTCCTACGTACAAGAAAAAAGTTAAAGTAAACATAAGCAGTGTAAACTCTTTACCCCAAGGTTGAGATTGTTTAATTAGTCATCATATCTTGAAGCGGGCAAGAATAAAGGATTTGCGATATGGAATTCCATTACTAGAATATTTTGAGTTATTACTATAATTTAAACTTATAACCATAAGGCAATCCATCAAAAGTTAGTGAGGGATTAGGAACACTAAAGTACATACAGGATTAGTAATGAGAGAATCTAAATCATTAGACATTTTTCCTCATAAAAGGAATCATAATAAGGACTTGAAATTGGTGGAAATGATCAAGCAGTACTTTCTTCAGATTCCGGTCTAGAGTATGTTCCCATTCACTTGTTAAGGAAATGGCTATCAAGAACGAATTAACCCTTTATTCTTTTTTTTTAAGTATACCCCTCCCGGGGAAAGAAGAATAGGACAAAAGATATGGAATACAATACAAAAAAGGATCTTTATTTATTCTTTCCTCCCTTTATCCCTATTCATACAGAATTCCTCATGAACTAATGCCAAATTCTTTCCATTTATTAATTGCTATAATGAGTTATTTATTCCAATATTAAGTTATTACCGAACAAAGAAAAATTATATTATATAAAGGATGAGATCAATTCGGAAGCGCTTTTTTGTTATTCTAGCAGACGTAATTGCTTTGGTCTAATTTTGGGCTTTCCAATCAATTTTATCTTACCTAATTCTATCTATGCCCAGGGGATAATACCGAAACGAAACAATCCTTTCCTTTTTTCTGATCATAGAGGAGCCGTATGAAGCTAAGGTTTCATGTACGGTTTTGGAATAGCGGTGGAAACTGTGATGTTATCATCGACTATGATTATCTAATAGTTCAAGTACAGTTGATATAGTTGAAGCACAGTCCAAATATGGTTTTTTTGGATGGAATCTTTGGCGTCAGCCTATAGGTTTTCTAGTTTTTCTAATTTCTTCTTTAGCAGAATGTGAAAGATTACCCTTTGATTTACCAGAAGCAGAAGAAGAATTAGTAGCAGGTTATCAAACCGAATATTCTGGTATTAAATATGGTTTATTTTATCTTGTTTCTTACCTAAATTTATTAGTTTCCTCTTTATTTGTAACTGTTCTATACTTAGGCGGGTGGAATTTATCTATTCCCTATATATCCTTTTTTGGATTTTTCCAAATGAATAAAATAATTGGAATTTTGGAAATGGTAATAGGTATCTTTATTACATTAACTAAAGCTTATTTATTTCTCTTCATTTCTATCACAATAAGATGGACTTTACCCAGGATGAGAATGGATCAGTTATTAAATCTTGGATGGAAATTTCTTTTACCTATTTCTCTGGGCAATCTCTTATTAACAACTTCTTCCCAACTAGTTTCACTATAAATAAGAATACAATAACAGTAAGAATATTTTCAACACAAAAGTTCTCTCAAACAAGAGAAAGAAACATACCTTTTTCATATATAGATTTAGAATATGTTCCCTATGCTAACTGGGTTCATTAGTTATGGTCAACAAACAATACGCGCCGCAAGATATATTGGTCAAGGTTTAATAATTACCTTATCCCACACAAATCGTTTACCTATAACAATTCACTACCCTTATGAAAAATCAATTACATCGGAGCGTTTCCGGGGGCGAATACACTTTGAATTTGATAAATGCATTGCTTGTGAAGTATGTGTTCGCGTATGCCCGATAGATCTACCCCTTGTGGATTGGAAATTTGAAAAGGATATTAAAAGAAAACAATTGCTTAATTATAGTATTGATTTCGGAGTTTGTATATTTTGTGGTAACTGTGTTGAATACTGTCCCACAAATTGTTTATCAATGACTGAAGAATATGAACTTTCTACTTATGATCGTCATGAATTGAATTACAATCAAATTGCTTTGAGTCGGTTACCAATCTCCATAATGGGAGATTACACAATTCAAACAATTAGGAATTCGCCTCAAAGTAAAATAGACGAAGAAAAATCTTGGAATTCAAGAACGATTACGGATTACTAGGTATTAGGATTTTTTTATTAGAAAAATCCATTTTTACTAACTCTAAGGAAAAAAGAATAACTACTGCTTAACAACTTATATGCATATACAAAAAAATATCCTAATACCTTTTTCCTTCCTTGAATCTTTTAGTTTTAGTCAGTTCATGAAAAATTTTATACTAGAAATTTCTTCTTATCCATAATGGATTTACCTGGACCAATACATGAGATTCTTGTGCTATTTGGGGGATTTGTTCTTCTACTAGGAGGTCTAGGAGTAGTATTACTTACCAACCCAATTTATTCTGCCTTTTCGCTGGGATTAGTTCTTGTTTGTATATCCTTATTCTATTTTTTATTAAATTCCTACTTTGTAGCTGTCGCACAACTTCTTATTTATGTGGGAGCCATAAATGTCTTGATCATATTTGCTGTAATGTTTGTAAACGGCTCAGAGTGGTCTAAAGATAAGAATTATTGGACGATTGGAGATGGGTTTACTTTACTCCTTTGTATAACTATTCCTTTTTCACTAATGACTACTATCCCAGATACGTCGTGGTATGGAATTCTTTGGACTACAAGATCAAACCAAATAGTAGAACAGGGTCTCATAAATAACGTTCAACAAATTGGGATTCATTTAGCAACCGATTTTTATCTTCCGTTTGAACTCATTTCCCTAATTCTTCTAGTTTCTTTAATAGGTGCAATTACTATGGCTCGACAATAAGAAATACTTAGAATGAGTCAAAATTCTTAGAATTTCAAATATAAAATAAATAACTAAAGAATCACAATTTTGATTTAGTAAAACCCATCTACTGCCAACACAACAAAAGAGAAAAGAAGGTATTTGTTGTGTAATTGTTCTATTCTAATTAATTGAATCGGTTCAATTCTTGTCCTCATATTGAAATGAATCGAGATTGATAAGGAGTTAGTTAATGATGTTTGAGCATGTACTTTTTTTGAGTGTCTATTTATTTTCGATTGGTATCTATGGATTGATCACAAGCCGAAACATGGTTAGAGCTCTAATATGTCTTGAACTTATACTGAATTCAATTAATCTAAATCTCGTAACATTTTCTGATCTATTTGATAGTCGCCAATTAAAAGGAGACATTTTCGCAATTTTTGTTATAGCCCTTGCGGCTGCTGAAGCAGCTATTGGACTATCCATTCTTTCTTCCATCCATCGTAACAGGAAATCAACTCGTATCAATCAATCCAATTTTTTGAATAATTAGACATAGAATCCTCTAAACAAAGGCGCATATATAATAATAAGAAACATTAAGATGAATAGAAATCTCATCTTATTTTCTTATTAGTGTTTAATAATATCCATTTTTTGAGTAGGTTATTTCAGAGTATTGTTTTTTACTTATTGAATATTGCATTTTTGCAATTCATTGATATTGCAATTTGAATATTGCAATAATTTATATTGAAAAGATGATAGCCAATTTATTGGCTAATTCGAATTAGTATGTAGAATTCGTATAATTATGACTGTTGAAGCCTTAAATTCAAGTCTCTTGGCTCTTTTCACGCTTTCTCACAAACAGATTACGAAATATATTGCATTATTTGTTAAAGTTTGGATAAACCATTGCTTCGTCTGGTGTCTACAATACATCTAATTTATATAGTACTAATTTCATTTTTACCAGATCGAAAATTTTTATGTTGAAAAGGGAAATTTAGAGATCCAATGTCACATTCTGTAAAAATTTATGATACATGTATAGGATGCACTCAATGTGTACGAGCTTGCCCAACAGATGTATTAGAAATGATACCTTGGGATGGATGTAAAGCCAAGCAAATTGCTTCCGCGCCGAGAACCGAAGATTGTGTGGGTTGTAAGAGATGCGAATCCGCTTGCCCAACGGATTTTTTAAGTGTCCGCGTTTATTTAGGGTCTGAAACAACCCGCAGCATGGCTCTATCTTATTGATACGTTACAAAAAACTCCACTTGAATCGTCTGATTCCTCTTTACCGAAGAAGCCTGTGCTCGAAATAATCGAGCATGGGCTTTTCTGGTCAAAACGTATCTTGTCTTTATTACTTTATCATGAGTTATTTTCCTTGGTTAACAATACTTGTTGTTTTGCCGATATTTGCAGGTTCATTAATTTTCTTTTTACCTCATAAAGGAAATAAAATCGTTAGGTGGTATACTATAGCTATTTGTTTATTAGAATTCCTTATAATGACTTATGCATTCTGTTATCATTTCCAATTGGAGGATCCCTTAATCCAATTAAAGGAGGATTCTAAATGGATAGATGTTTTCGATTTCCACTGGAGATTGGGAATCGATGGACTTTCATTAGGATCTATTTTATTGACTGGATTTATCACTACTTTAGCTACTTTAGCGGCTTGGCCGGTTACTCGGAATTCGCAATTATTCTATTTCCTGATGCTAGCAATGTATAGCGGTCAAATAGGATTATTTTCTTCACGAGACCTTTTACTTTTTTTTATCATGTGGGAGTTAGAATTAATTCCTGTTTACTTACTTTTATCCATGTGGGGGGGAAAGAGGCGTCTGTATTCAGCTACCAAGTTTATTTTGTATACTGCAGGCGGTTCCATTTTTTTCTTAATTGGAGTTCTGGGTATGGGATTATATGGTTCCAATGAACCCGGATTAGATTTAGAAAGATTGATTAATCAATCATACCCTACAACATTAGAAATACTACTGTATTTTGGCTTCCTTATTGCTTATGCTGTCAAATTGCCGATTATACCTTTACATACGTGGTTACCAGATACCCATGGGGAAGCGCATTACAGTACATGTATGCTTTTAGCCGGAATTCTATTAAAGATGGGAGCATACGGATTGATTCGGGTCAACATGGAATTGTTACCGCATGCTCATTATCTATTTTCCCCCTGGTTGGTAATAATAGGAGCGGTGCAAATAATCTATGCAGCTTCAACTTCTCTTGGTCAACGAAATTTCAAAAAAAGAATAGCCTACTCCTCCGTATCTCACATGGGTTTCATAATTATAGGAATTGGTTCCATAACCAACATTGGACTAAATGGAGCTATTTTACAAATATTATCTCATGGATTTATTGGTGCTACACTTTTTTTCTTGGCGGGAACGGCTTGTGATAGAATGCGTCTTGTTTATCTCGAAGAACTGGGGGGAATATCTATCCCAATGCCAAAAATTTTTACCATGTTTAGTAGCTTTTCAATGGCTTCTCTTGCCTTGCCGGGAATGAGCGGTTTTGTTGCAGAATTAGTAGTATTTTTTGGACTAATTACTAGTCCTAAATTTATGTTAATGCCAAAAATGCTAATTACTTTTGTAATGGCAATAGGAATGATATTAACTCCTATTTATTTATTATCTATGTTACGCCAGATGTTCTATGGATACAAGCTATTTCATGTTCCAAACAAAAATTTTGTAGATTCTGGACCACGGGAACTCTTTCTTTTAATCTGTATCTTTTTACCAGTAATAGGAATTGGTATTTATCCAGATTTAGTTCTCTCTCTATCCGTTGATAGGGTAGAGGCTCTATTATCCAATTATTATACTAAATAGGATTTTCTTTTTTTAACCAGTCCGCTCTATATTCCAGAGTGGAAAAATAAAAAATTAAGAAAAAAGTAAAAAAGTCTAATTAGATCTATCTCGAATTTTTGAGAACCCCTTGAACGTCTTTTCAAAGGGTTCTCAAATCAAACAAAAAAGGAAAAAACCTGAAGGTTTTATGTTATGTAATTATTTAGATGGTAATGTAAATGAACCGTAACTATGTAAACCTATTCCTAACAGATTGATACCAAAATAGCAGATCCAAATTATAAGAAATCCTATCGAAGCTACAAGTGCGGAATTCGTACCCTTCCAATTTGGATTTGTTCTACTATGTAAATATATTGCAAATATGGTCCAGGTAATAAATGCCCAAGTTTCCTTAGGATCCCAATTCCAATAGGATCCCCATGCCTCATTAGCCCATACTGCTCCACAAAGAATACCCACGGTTAAAAGAGTAAACCCTAGACTAATGACACGATAACTCCAAGAATCCAAACGCTCAGTTAATTGATATTTGTAATAATTTGGAAATACGGGAAAAGAGGTGTTTTTTAAAGCACTTCTTTTTGCATATAAATATTCAATCTCACTAAAGAAAAATGTTTTAAGAAAAACATTTTTCTTTAGTGAAAAGAAATCGAAAGAATTTCGAAATCTAATGATTAGAAGAGCGGCGGATAATAAGGATCCGCACAAAAGAGTTGCATAGCTTAGTAACATCATACTGACATGCATCATTAACCACTGAGATTGTAGAGCAGGTACTAGTATTGTGGATTGATGCATTTCTGTTAAAAGACCCGACGTGGCAAAGCCTTGCGTTAAAATAGTACTTGGCGTAGTTATTGTGCTTAAATCATTTTTCGAGTTCTGTATCTTAGGAATAGTATGAAGAATATACAGAGTCCATGAAAGGAAGATCAATGACTCATATAAATTACTTAATGGAAAATGTCCCGAAGAAACCCAACGAGAGACTAAAAATCCTGTTATAGAGAAAAAAGTAGCTATCATTCCTTTTTCTGACGAATCACGTAATCCCCTAAGTTCACGAACTAATAAGGTTATCAAATGAATCGTAATCACAATTGAAATGGTTGAGAAAGAGATATGAGTTAGTATATGTTCTAAAGTTGCAAATAGCATAACGATAAGGTCCCATTACAAAATTGGAAATTTCGAATTGAATCCATTTTCTAATTTATTGTATTCTTTTTCGAGAATGCCGCCACTCGGATTCGAACCGAGATGCTTGAGCACTGCTTCCTAAGAGCAGCGTGTCTACCAATTTCACCATGGCGGCTAATTTAAAATAATAGTTAACTTAAAAGAATAATAGTTATTTTATCGTGAATCGTCGAGACTGGGAGAGGCCATAGAATTTAGGAACATTAGAAGTTCATCATTAACTACAATGAAATGAATTTTTTATTTTTGAAAAATTTATAGAATGAAAGCCTTTACACTCTTATTAATATGATGTACCAGTCCTAAACTCATTTATATGGGAATTTTGGATAAGATTAGGTAGAGGTTGTAAGTCCTATTGCAAGAATAGTCTACTTTTTATAATAGAATCCTCGTTTTTATGAGGATTCTATTATAAATAAAAAAAAGTTCTTTGATAGGAAAAGAATACTGAGGACACAATATACCAAAAACTTTTGTTCTATATAATGATAATGGAGGGATTCGTTCTAAGAATATTGTACCGAGAAATTCGACACATAAAAGTACATTTATTAATTAATCTGAATTATTCATTCATATTAAATAATTGGAATTTCTTTTGGATAGTTCAATTCAGATTATTTCAAAATCTTATTATTTGTTTGCTTGTTGCCCAGAAAAACCTTTTGGTTTTGGATGCTCGTTGCCGCTAGAAAATGATCTTGATTTTGCTAAAGAATAAGATTGTACTATGGAAAAATAAGTCTTTTTTTTCCAAAGATTTTTACGAATACGCTTTTTTGACATCGAAGTACGTTTTTTTGGAACTGCCATTCAAAAAGGGAATTACTTTTTTCTAGTTGTATGTGAAAGACATCTATTGCCGCAAATCAATCCTTCTTTCTGTTTTTTCTTAGTATTTATACTTAGATACTGAAAGATACTTAAATGATACTGAAAGATACTTAAATTCTAAATTCTTCTTTAGTTCATTTTGTCTAATGTGGATAAGACAAGAGTTTTTTAAGATTTTCTATTTAAATCAATTTATATATCAAATATACTCCATATATAAATATATGGTATGGGGGATAAGCCCTCATATAAGAGGGGGACATAAAAAGAAGGAAGGTAAAATTCAATTCAAATAGTTAATTAAGTTCAGAAAGCTATTGCATAATTGAATTCCAATAAAAAAAATACTTAGTCTCTTAAACAAGACATTCTAAAACTTAGAGAATTCTAGTCATTAGGATTTCCTTTTATATGAAATAAGCAATATTCGAGAATTTCCTATAAATATAAGTTTTCTTTGGAATTCAATCAATCAATCAATTACGAAACAACAGAGCTCTTTTATTTTAACAGAAAGAAATACAAAAATGATTAGTTTGTATTTTAATAAATATTTTTTTTTAACTAATAACTAGATACTGAAATTCTTTGATTCACTTTTTGAATTTAAGTAGCTAAACCCATTCTTAATTTTGGAATATTTTAATGAGAGAAATTTGAAAAATCCAGAATTCCAGTATTTTTTCTTTTTCTTATTTTGTTTTTTGAATTCCTTTAGAAAGAGATAAGAATAGGTTTGGTGAATCGGAAACAATTTTATAGAAAAATTGAACTATAAATTTAAACTAAAAATTGCTATTTCTTTTCTTATGGAACATACATATCAATATGCCTGGGTAATTCCTCTTCTCCCACTTCCAGTTATTATGTCAATGGGATTTGGACTTTTTCTTATTCCCACAGCAACAAAAAATCTTCGTCGCATATGGGCTTTTCCTAGTATTTTACTCTTAAGTATAGCTATGGTATTCTCACTTCACCTGTCTATTCAACAAATAAATGGAAGTTCTATCTATCAATATCTATGGTCTTGGACCATCAATAATGATTTTTCCTTAGAATTTGGATACTTGGTTGACCCCCTTACGTCTATTATGTTAATACTAATTACTACTGTAGGAATCTTAGTTCTTATTTATAGTGACGATTATATGTCTCACGATGAAGGATATTTGAGATTTTTTGTTTATATAAGTTTTTTTAATACTTCCATGTTGGGATTGGTTACTAGTTCCAATTTGATACAAATTTATTTTTTTTGGGAACTTGTCGGAATGTGTTCCTATTTATTGATAGGCTTTTGGTTTACGCGGCCAATTGCAGCGAGTGCTTGTCAAAAAGCTTTTGTAACTAATCGTGTAGGGGATTTTGGTCTGTTATTAGGAATTTTAGGTTTTTTTTGGATAACGGGTAGTTTGGAGTTTCGGGATTTGTTCAAAATAGCTAATAACTGGATTCCTAATAATGGGATTAATTCCTTACTTACTACTTTGTGTGCTTTTTTATTATTCCTTGGTGCAGTTGCAAAATCTGCACAATTTCCTCTTCACGTATGGTTACCTGATGCTATGGAAGGACCCACTCCCATTTCGGCTCTTATACACGCAGCAACTATGGTTGCTGCGGGGATTTTTCTTCTAGCTAGACTTCTTCCTCTTTTCATATCCCTACCCTTGATAATGAGTTTCATTTCTTTAGTAGGTACAATAACACTCTTCTTAGGAGCCACTTTAGCTCTTGCTCAGAGAGATATTAAAAGAAGCTTAGCCTATTCTACAATGTCTCAATTGGGTTATATGATGTTAGCTCTAGGTATAGGTTCTTATCAAGCTGCTTTATTCCATTTGATCACTCATGCTTATTCGAAAGCTTTATTGTTCTTAGGATCCGGATCCGTTATTCATTCAATGGAACCTCTTGTTGGATATTCACCAGATAAAAGTCAGAATATGGTTCTTATGGGTGGTTTAAGAAAATACGTTCCAATTACAAGAACTACTTTTTTATGTGGTACACTTTCTCTTTGTGGTATTCCACCTCTTGCTTGCTTCTGGTCCAAAGATGAAATACTTAGTAATAGTTGGTTGTATTCACCCTTTTTTGGAATAATAGCCTCTTTTACTGCAGGATTAACTGCATTTTATATGTTTCGGATATATTTACTTACTTTTGATGGGTATTTGCGTGTTCATTTTCAAAATTACAGTAGTACTAAAGAAGGTTCGTTGTATTCAATATCCTTATGGGGAAAAAGTATATCCAAAGGAGTCAATAGGGATTTTGTTTTATCAACAATGAAGAGTGGAGTTTCTTTTTTTTCACAAAATATACCAAAAATTCCTGCTAATACAAGAAATAAGATAGGATCCTTTAGTACTCCCTTTGGGGCTAAAAAAACTTTTGTCTATCCTCATGAAACGGGAAATACTATGCTATTTCCTCTTCTTATATTACTACTTTTTACTTTGTTCATTGGATCCATAGGAATCCCTTTTGATAATGGAGTAAAAGATAATAGAATATTGGAGTTAACCATATTATCAAAGTGGCTAACTCCTTCAATAAACTTGTTCCAGGAAAATTCTAATTCTTCCATAAATTCATATGAATTTATCACTAATGCAATTTCTTCTGTAAGTTTAGCAATTTTTGGTCTATTAATAGCATATATCTTTTATGGATCCGCTTATTCTTTTTTTCAGAATTTGAATTTTCAAAATTCCCTTGTAAAAAAGAATCCAAAAAAGAGCTTTTTGGATGAAGTGAAAAAAAAGATATACAGCTGGTCATATAATCGTGGTTATATAGATTTTTTCTATACTAGGGTTTTTATCCTAGGTATAAGAAGATTAGCTGAACTAACGCATTTTTTTGATAAAGGTGTCATTGATGGAATTATCAATGGAGTAGGTCTTGCTGGTTTTTGTATAGGAGAAGAAATCAAATATGTAGGGGGAGGGCGAATATCGTCTTATCTATTCTTTTTTTTATGTTATGTATCCTTGTTCTTATTCTTTATTCCATGAAAATGGATTATTCCATGAATTCCTCAAAACGAGGCTCATCAAAATGCAAAATCTAAGACTACTATAAGACTACTAATAAAATAGGAAAAAAATTCGAACGATTAAATTACTTCTCCCGAATATCCAACTGACTGATTAATTTCTTATAACGTACTCTATTTTTCTTTGCCAAATAAGCCAGCAAACGTTGACGTTTTCCCAAAAGTCTTCGTAGACCTCTTTCCGATGAAAAATCTTTTTTGTGTAATTCTAAATGTGAAGCAAGTCTCCGTATCTTATTGGTGAAACTGAATACTTGAAATTCAACAGAACCCCTGTTTTCTTGTTTTTCTTCTTTAACCATAAATCAACAAATTTTTCTACCTCCTTTCTTTTTCATGTATTTTTCTGATCAGGAAAAATAAAAAATTATGTCAGTTATTTTTAAGTTATTCTAATCTCGTACACACAAAAATTTGCAATTATTCATCTACTGCTGGAATCTGGAATTTGGATTTATTTTATCGATGCAAATTGGATTTGGATAGAAGGGTACATTCTTTTATTTTAGATAGAAGAAATGTTTCTTCTATCTAAAATAA